TGTCTACTTGATTCAAAGTACTCAGTATTTTATATTTTATGTTTTTTTTATCATTTTTTGATATTTTTTATAGTCTTTCTATATTTCTATTATATTCTATTTTAATTTTATTTATTTTACTCTATTTATCGAAATTTCTATTGATTGATATTGAATTCGTGAGATGGTTTTTTCTTTACTATTAATTGTGCTTTTCAAAATTGAAAAGCACAATTACGATATACAAGGAAGAATCTTAATATTTCATTATACTTTATACTTATGAATTTTATACCCCGACTGAGAACGAAACTATTGAGTTCTGACTCTTCTGGATAAACACGAGCTAGGTTTATAGTACGGAAAAGTTTATTATTAAAACTGAACTTACGAAGATACTAATTAAGTATTATTGATATTGGACATTTCCATATTAATGGAAATGCATATTTCTTCATTGTTTCCTAAACTCTATTTAATATCGACAATTCAACATGAATTTACTATTATTATTGAAGGTAAGCCGCCATGGTGAAATTGGTAGACACGCTGCTCTTAGGAAGCAGTGCTATAGCATCTCGGTTCGAGTCCGAGTGGCGGCATAAATAAGAATTAAAATTACTAATTAATAATATAGTAATAGAATATAAAATATTTAAAATATTTTATATTCTATTTAATCCCCTCCCCGATTTCAATTATTTAAAAGGGACTCTTCTTTATGATATTTGCAACCTTAGAACATATATTAACTCATATTTCCTTTTCGATCATCTCAATTGTGATTATAATTCATTTGATGAACTTATTAATCTACGAAATCGAAGGATTACGTAATTCGTCAGAAAAAGGGATAATAGCTACTTTTTTCTCTATAACAGGGTTTTTATTTATTCGTTGGTTTTCTTCGGGACATTTTCCCTTAAGTAATTTATATGAATCCTTAATCTTCCTTTCATGGAGTTTATCCATTATTCATATGATTCCGTATCTTGGTAATCATAAAAATTATTTAAGCGCAATAACTGCACCAAGTGCCATTTTTACCCAAGGTTTCGCCACGTCAGGTCTTTCAACTGAAATGCATCAACCCACAATATTAGTACCTGCTCTACAATCTCAGTGGTTAATGATGCATGTCAGTATGATGCTATTGAGCTATGCAGCTCTTTTATGCGGATCATTATTATCAGTTGCTATTATAGTGATTACATTTCAAAAAAAAATCGATTTTTTTTTGAAAAACAATAAATTTTTCAGTTTAAGAAAGTCGTTTTTCTTTGGTGATATGAAATATTTGAACGAAAAAGTAAGTGTATTAAAAAAGACTTCTTTCCTCTCATTTAAAAATTTTTACAAATATCAATTAATTCAGCGTTTGGATTATTGGAGTTATCGTGTCATTAGTTTAGGGTTTACCTTTTTAACCATAGGCATTCTTTCTGGAGCAGTATGGGCTAATGAAGCATGGGGCTCTTATTGGAATTGGGACCCTAAGGAAACTTGGGCATTTATTACTTGGACCATATTTGCAATTTATTTACATACTAGAACAAATCCAAAATTGCAAGATCAAGGCACAAATTCGGCATTTATAGCTTCTATAGGATTTATACTAATTTGGATATGCTATTTTGGGATCAATCTATTAGGAATCGGGTTCCATAGTTATGGTTCATTCCAATTAATAAATTAATATCTAATTGAATAAAATAAATTACATGAAGAATACATAAAAAAATCGTCTGATACACAATAAAAATTTGTGCGAGTTTTTGAGAACCGTTTAAATATAGGAATTATTCAAAAGGTTCTCAAAAACTTTAGATGTATCTCATTACAATTCTAATTAACCCTTCCCTTTTTTTTTCATTGTCCAACGAAGAATCGTAAAAATATGAAAGTAAAAGAATAATAAGACTTTCTTTCCAATAAATGAAATTTATTTCATTTATTATTGAATCTAAAAAAAGAATTAGTATCTATAAAAATAATTAGATATAGAAAATAGAACTTGTACCTTGTCAACCGATAATGGGAGAACGAAATCAGGATAAACACCAATTCCTATAATTATGAAACCCATGTGAGATACGGAAGAATAGGCAATACGCTTTTTTTTTTAATTGCGTTGACCGAGAGAAGTTGAAACTGCATAAATGATTTGTATTATTCATACTATAACCAACCAGGAAGATAATCTAGAATGAGCGTGAGATAATAATTCCATATTGATTCGAATCAATCCATATGCTCTCATCTTTAATAATATTCCAGCTAAAAACATACATGTACTGTAATGTGCTTCCCCCATGGGTATCTGGTAACCATGTACGTAAAGGTTTCATCGGAAATTTGATAGCATAAGCAATAATAAAACCAAAATATAGTATTATTTACAATGCTGCAGGATACGATTGATTAGCTAATTTTTCTAAATATAATGTTAGTTCATTGGAACCATATAAACCCATACCTAGAACTCCTATTAATAGAAAAATGGAACCTCCGGCAGTGCACAAAATAAATTTTGTAGCCGAGTACAGGAGTTTTTTTCCTCCCCACATGGATAAAAGTAAGTAAAAAGGAATTAATTATAATTCCCACATGATGAAAAAAAGTAAAAGGTCTCGAGAAGAAAATGATCTTATTTGGCCACTATACATTGCTAACATCAATAAATAGAAAAATAGCGGATTTTGATTAACAGGCCAAGCTGCTAAAGTAGCTAAAAAAGTAGTGATAAATCCTGTCAGTAAAATGGGTCCTATGGAAAGTCTATCGGTTCCCAGTCTCCAGTGAAAATCAAAAAGATTGATCCATTTATAATCCTCCTTCAATTGGATTAATAGATCGTCCAATTGGAAATGATAACAAAATACATAGGTCATTAGAAGGAGCTCTAGGATACATATACATAGCGTATACCACTATTTCCCCTATGAGGTAAAAAGACAATTGAAGAACCCGCGAATATGGGCAAAACAAGAAGTATTGTTAACCAAGGAAAATAACTCGTGATAAAGATAAGATAAAATTAGACCAAAAAACCCCGTGCTCGGGAGAAGAATAATATATTTTCTTTTCTCGAGTACGGGCTTTTGTCGGTAAAGAGGAATCAAATGATTCAAGTGGAGTTTTTTGTCACATATCAATAAGAAAGACCCATGCTGCGAGTTGTTTCATGCCATAAATAAACACGGACACTCAAAAAATCCGTTGGACAAGCGGATTCACATCTTTTACAACCTACACAATCCTCGGTTCTTGGCGCAGAAGCAATTTGCTTAGCTTTACATCCATCCCAAGGTATCATTTCCAATACATCCGTGGGGCAAGCTCGAACACATTGGGTACATCCTATACATGTATCATAAATCTTTACTGAATGTGACATTGGGTCTATAAATTCCAGTTTTGAACACAAAAGATTTTCGATCTGGTAAAATAAAATAAATCTTTCTATTGTAGATACCAGACGAATCAATGATTTATCAAAAATTGAAGAATCAATATATTTTATAATCTGTTTATGAGAAAGGGCCAAGATACTTTGATTTCCATCTCAATAACCATGAAATATGAGTTTACGAATTAAATTCATGTTAAATTTATATATGTATATAGATTCATATACATATATAAATATTCTAGTATATAGAAATCTAGTATATAGAAATAGAATTAAGGATATGATGATATATTATATATCAAATTAAGGATATGATGATATATTATATATCAGATGAATATGTTTGTTATTAGGTTAGTAACTATAAATCATAAATCTATATGAAAAAATAGAAGAAAAATAAATAAAAATAATAGAATATTATATTCTATTTATTCTTCTTCTATTTAGAATATTCTATCTAAAAATATTATGTTTTGATTTATATATTATGTTAAAATAGAAGAATTATGACTAATTTTTCAGCAAATTCAATTTATTGATACGAGTTTATTTTCTGTTACGATGGATCGACGAAACAATAGCTAACTCAATAGCTATAACAAAGATTGAGAAAATTTCTCCTTTTAATTTTTAATTACCGACTATCAAATATATCGGAAAATGTGACAAGATTTATATTCACCGAATTCAGTATAAGCTCAAGACACATAAGTGCTATAACCATGCTTCGGCTTGTGATCAGTCCATATATACCGATAGAAAATAAATAAACACTTAGAAAAAGTACATGCTCTAACATCATTGATAAATCCTTCATATATCTTCAATATGAACAAAAATGAAACCTATTCAGTTGACTAGACTAGAAGAATTACAGAACAAAAGAAGATATTCACAGTAGATTTAAACAAAATAGATGAAATCCATTTTCATTCTTTAATTTTAAAAAAGTAAGTTCTTATTTCTTATTATATTAGATTATTGACGAGCCATAGTAATTGCACCTATCAAAGAAACTAAAAGAATTATATAAATGAATTCAAAAGGAAGATAAAAATCTGTGGATAAAAGAATACCAATTTGTTGAACGTTACTTATTAAACTTATTAAGTCCTGTTCTATAATCTGATTTGATCTTGTAGTCCGAAAAATTCCGGACCATGACGTATTTGGGATATTAGTTATTAATGAAAAAAAATAATAACTGAACTAATTAAAAAATAACAAGGATAATAAAAAGAAAATAATAAGAAACTCAAATAATAAATTCAAATTTAATTAACGAGTTTTTGGTTCCCGAATATCTAAATGATCCATTAATTCCTTATAACGCACTTTCTTTTTTTTTGACAAATAAGTCAATAATCTTTGACGTTTTCCCAGAATTTTTCGTAGACCCCTTTGCGATAAAAAATCTCTTTTGTGCAATTCTAAATGTGAAGTAAGTCTCCGTATCTTACTGGTGAAATGGAATACTTGAAATTCAACAGACCCACTATTTTCTTTTTTTTCTTCTTGTTTAATAACTGAGATGAATGAATTTTTGACCATAAATTAAAATTTATATCTTTATTTTCTGTTAATTTTACCGATCAGGAAAAATAATAATATTTATTATACATCAAAATTCGATTTGATTCATATACTACTTTGTTTTTTATTTATTTTTATTTATGTTGTTTATGTTTTGTATATTTGAATCAAATATACAAAACATATATGTATTCACGAAATAGAACAATTTATTTTTAATTAAAAGGATTCCGTTCTTCCTAATGAAAATTGATACACTATGAAATCAGCATAATATGATGTATTAGAATGTTACACAGTGTATATGTTTCGGCTTTCATCTATTCATCTACCAAATATGTTACAAGATATTATGTAGTAAATCCACTATATTCATTGAAATTGAATTCATTTTGAATTGTGAATACATATGTATTCTTGACATACTGAAACGACTGCTGTTATTGGTATCAAACCAATAGCGATTCATACAAGCTAAATCTTCTAATCTATAATAGGGCCAAAGAAACAATTTAAATTTAATGAAAATTTTTCTATCTTTATTAATATGTTTGTCCTCATTCAAAAATTGTCCACAGTTTCTTATTTTGTTTTCATTGCAAAATATTGGATTTCTATCCACAACATTAAAATTCCGGGAATTGAAACAATTTCGAATTCGAAATTCTCTACGACGTCTGGGAGATAGAATATTTTCAGGAACAAGTAAATCATAATGATTTTTGTCTCCAATCAAAAATATGTTGCTGTGTTTTGCAATATATTTTTCAAACCCCCTTTTCTCAATATATCTTTTTTTTGTGTATTTTTTCTTTTTTTGGTACTTTTTATTATCGACCAATGAAATATCCATAGTTTGATATATAATAGATTTCCATTTCCTTCGTATAGATAGACAAATTGGTTCAATAATAAATATTCCTTTTTCTGCAAGAACTAGGTCCTTTTGAATCATCATTTTATACATATTTATTTCACCTTTTTTAATAAAAGATAGAGCAGTATTTTTTGGATTTCTCATTTTAATTAGTAAACAATATAGTCTGAGATTTTTAATTGTTTTTTTATTAAAAAAATAATACGGATCAGACCATATTAGTTGAAAAAGGAAATATTTTTTAAATGGATCCAGTTCATTCTTGCTCTTATATTGTTTTTTTTTTAGTAGATTCCATACAAAATTTTCTTGGACTTGTTGTTCGTTTTCTTCCTGCTTTGGATTTACGTTAATGTTTTTACTTTTTTCATTTATATAAAAATTAAAAAAGAGTGATTTGATTGGTATGATCCAAGGTTTAATTTGATATACATTAAAAAGTAGCACAAATTCTGGGAAGAACCAAGTTTCTAGATTGGATATAGTATCATGATTTGATGCGGTATCATAGAACCTTTCTTTATTCATTCCCATGCAATCAAAAAATAAACTTTTTTGATTGAATGGTTTGATCTCTTGATGAATTGTAGGATAAAAAATACCTTTTTTTTCCATTTTTTTTAAATTATTAATCTTAGTCTTAGTATTTTTCTGAATCTTGATGCCAATATGTGCATTGGTCCAGATATCAATATCATTTATAAAATTTAGAAAACAAAAATCCAGAATTCTACAATTAAAGTATTTTCTATCCAAATTGATATTCCTATCAATAATATATCCTTTTTCTATATAATCATTACTAGGTATACTTACCAATACATAAAATAATTCAGGTTTCGATATATTGAAATGATATGGAATTTCTTGGTCCCTGTTTATTTCTAATGTTGATCCAGAAATGTATAAATTAGGGAGACTTATGTATTTAGATGATAAAATATCATATCTGTAATGTTTTTTCCATTTGTCTTTTTGACTCATAAATGGATTCGCTGCATAGTCATTTTTTTTAATGGAATAAATAAATTGGTATTTTTTATATAAATCCAATTGGTTTAATTCCTTATTTGGAATCATACGATGTTTATTGATTCTATTTCGCCATTCTTTAGGAGACCTTTTTTTTTGAGATAAATCGTATTGATAATGACCTTTTAACCAGTTTTTCCATTCGTTCATTACATATGTATTAATTTTATTATGTGAATTAAATATTCCGTGTATCATACAATAATCTTTTAAATTATCCTTAAAAAAAGGATAATTCTCTTTATATTTAAGTACAGGTTTTAATTTATACTTATTAAGTAATTGAGTTTGTGATATTTTGTAAAAAACATATGCTTGGGACAAGGAAGATAAGTTCCAATAAGTATTGGGATTTTGATTGCTATTTTTAGTATTATCAGTATTTGAAAACAATTTTTTTATAGTCAAAATAAATTTCATTGTATTTTGATTTGTTTCATCAATTACTTCTTGTTCTTTATTTATTTCATTGTTGTAAATGGATTTATTAAAGATCTTTTTTGTTGATTCAAAGAACAATTGTGCATTTATCTTAGAAACGGTAATAGTGCATAGCAAAATATCTATGTATATTTTTTCAATGAATGATTTGATAAAGTAGTGTGATTTACGCATTAATCGGATATTTTTCCTTTTTAATATTTTCCAAATATTTTTCTGTGATCCCGATTCTTTATTATCATAAATTATAACTATTTCTTTTTTTTTCTTGTCTTTTGTGGTTCGTTCAATTTGATTCCTTATTTTGATTGTCTTATCAGAAATATCTTTCATTCTTTTTTCTATTAGTGAATAATTTAACCAATTCATCGTTCGATTTATAACGGACGATTCGCGAAGAATCTTATTATTTATTTTGAAATCTTTTTTGTTTTCGTTCGGTTCATACACATTTTCTTTCCTCAATTCAAATAAAAAAATTGGATTTACTTTTTTTATTTTTAGTTTGATAAGTTGAACTATTACCCCTTTTACCCCTTTTGTTTTTTCTTTTATAACTTTTAAAAATTTCTTTTTCACCTTTTTTTTTCTTTTTTGGAGTTCTTTAAAAATAGGTTCAAAAAAAGAAGGTCGTTTTCGGGGAGAACCAAAAGGACGTTCCGTTCCCCAGACTGTTAAAAAAGAAAAATTTTTTTTTTTCTCTAGATCTCTATGATGAGATTGTTCCTTAAAATTTCTCCAAGGTTTTAGACAGAAAGGATCTAGAATCTTTACCTGAATACCATTTAGTAACCAATCTCGGTTAATTTCGTTTTCTGGTATAGGAATACCATTATAGGTGCATATAATATGGATTTCTCTATACAATTCCTGAAAATCCTTATCCCACTCGGTATTTTGAAAAAATAACATACGTAAAATATTTTTTGCTATTATTAATGAAGGCAATATAATGTATTGCCTAAGATAAGATTGGGTTATTAAAATAAAACTTCTTAGTAATGGAAATTCATCCCAAGCTTCTGATATTTCTATCTTTTCTTTTTTATATTTTTTTTCCTCTTTTTCTTCTTTTTTATCTTCATTTTCAAAATAAGGAATTTTTAATTCTGATTCTTTTTCTCTGCCCATCCCATTCCTAAAAATTAGATTCTTTATTTCGTTGATATCAAAACACGAAAAAAAAGATATTTTGTCTAGACGATCCAAAAAAAGTGGGGAATGTACATTTACTTGAAAGAGGTTCCAAATAACTGTTTTACGTCTTTGAGCGCGCATGGATCCTTTGATTAGATTGCGACGAAAATCTGATTGTTGTGAGTAACGTATCAAATACACCTCTCCCCATCCCGTTTGATCACTATTATAGTAATAAAATCTAACACGTTTGCCTTTTCTTGAATTAATCTCATAATTATCTCCAAATTTTTCTTCTTCTTGCAACTTCGTGATTAATCTGTATGACCATCGAGAAACTTTTTTACTGATTTCTTTTATTATAATTCCAATAGATTTTTTTTTAATTTTTTTTTGATCTTTTGTATGTGTTGTAATTACATCAAATACAAATTGCAAATATTTTGCTTGACTTTCTGAATAAATTCCTTTTTCTTCTGTAGAATTCAAAAATGATTGACGGTGGAATTCTACGGAAGAAAAATCATTAATAAGTAGATCATGAATCTTATTTATAAAAAAAAATTCTACTAAATCTTCTGTATCTGTATAAGTATTCATGATTGCGCATGAATCTAATTTTTTTCTCGTTCCTCGATATGGTCCGTTGAAAAAAGGATCATATGCTTTTGGCAAACATTTTTTTTTTTTTTCATCATCACAGAATATGGTTCTTTTTTCAAGCATATCCAGCCTATGGGATCCCTTTTTTTTTTCTAGAAATTGGATTCGGCTTTTCAATTCATTGTTCAAATTGCACTTTTTTTTTTCATTAGTATAAATCCAAGAATTGTAAATATCTTCGTCATATAGTTTTTCTATTATGTAAAAAGAAATTCTTTGTTCTAGCATTTCCGAAAAAGTGGATAAACTGGGCGGATATGTAAAGGATATTATTTGTTTCCCATCACTTGTACATGTAAAAAAAAAGAATTGTGACATCTCATTGCGTAAAGCATTTTCTAAATAATCATTTTTTATATATCGTAATGGACGATGCCATCGCTGAAAATCGAAAAAAAAAATGACAAAATGTGTTTCAATCATTCTACTCATTCTTTTCTTTTTCTCTTCTTTTAGTCTTACCAATTCCCAATTCTCTTGATGGATCTCCAGATCAGAATCTTCGTAAACTGGGCTATCTTGATAGCGTACCTCTTTAAAGTTAAATTTATCCTTTGTTTTTTTCTTTCTTTTTCCCCCTTCTTCCGTTTCTGAGGTTTCTTGATATTTCAGTTTATTAGTGAAAATAATAATAGGCGACGGCCTTCTGCCTAAATAGTATACACAGGTAATAAATAAGAGAATACTAAAGATTCGAACCATAGAATTTCTCAATTCTGACACAAGATACTTATTAGATCGAATAGAATGATTTTGACGTATCCAGAATAATATCAATCCAACCCATTTAATGAATAAAATGTGACCAATTAACCAACCAACAAAACTACTTGTTAAAAATAAAATCTTGTTGTTGCATCGAAACATATAAATGTTGACTAATCTGGCTAACGTGGAACTTGGTAAAATGAAATGGTTGAATA